GCTAGCGTAGCTTAATACAAAGCATGACACTGAAGATGTTAAGATGGGCCCTGAGAAGCTCCGCATGCACAAAGGCATGGTCCCGACCTTATTATCAGCTTTAACCTAACTTACACATGCAAGTCTCCGCAGCCCTGTGAGTACGCCCTCAATCCCCTGCCCGGGGACAAGGAGCGGGCATCAGGCACAAATTTTTTAGCCCATGACGCCTAGCCGAGCCACACCCCCAAGGGAATTCAGCAGTGATAGACATTAAGCCATAAGTGAAAACTTGACTCAGTCAAGGTTAAGAGGGCCGGTAAATACTCGTGCCAGCCGCCGCGGTTAAACGATGGGCCCTAGTTGATAATATAACGGCGTAAAGGGTGGTTAAGGAGAACAAAACAATAAAGCCAAATGGCCCTTTGGCCGTCATACGCTTCCAGGTGTCCGAAGCCCAACCACACGAAAGTAGCTTTAACAAAATCCACCTGACCCCACGAAAGCTGAGAAACAAACTGGGATTAGATACCCCACTATGCTCAGCCATAAACCTAGACGTCCACCTACTGCTTGACGTCCGCCCGGGCACTACGAGCGTCAGCTTGAAACCCAAAGGACCTGACGGTGCCTTAGACCCCCCTAGAGGAGCCTGTTCTAGAACCGATAACCCCCGTTAAACCTCACCGCTTCTAGTCACCCCAGCCTATATACCGCCGTCGCCAGCTTACCCTGTGAAGGTAATAAAAGTAAGCAAGATGGGCACAGCCCAGAACGTCAGGTCGAGGTGTAGCGTACGAAGCGGGAAGAAATGGGCTACATTTTCTATCACCAGAACACTACGAATTAGCAACATGAAATAGTGCTTGAAGGAGGATTTAGTAGTAAAAAGGAAGCAGAGTGTCCTTTTGAACCCGGCTCTAAGGCGCGTACACACCGCCCGTCACTCTCCCCTGTTAACCACGCATAATATATATTTAATACCAAAGCACCAACAAGAGGAGGCAAGTCGTAACATGGTAAGTGTACCGGAAGGTGCACTTGGATTAAACCCAGGGCGTGGCTGAGTTAGCTAAGCATCTCACTTACACCGAGAAGACATCCATGCAAATTGGATCTCCCTGAGCCAAACAGCTAGCCTAACTATAAACCTTAATTCAACAATGTTTATAACAAAACATAACTTTAAACCAAAAATTAAACCATTTTTTTACCTGAGTATGGGAGACAGAAAAGGTTCAACATAGAGCAATAGAAAAAGTACCGCAAGGGAAAGCTGAAAGAGAAATGAAATAACCCATGTAAGCACCAAAAAACAAAGATTTAACCTTGTACCTTTTGCATCATGATTTAGCCAGCACCCTCAAGCAAAGAGACCTTTAGTTTGAAACCCCGAAACCAGGTGAGCTACCCCGAGACTGCCTATATAATTTAGGGCTAACCCGTCTCTGTGGCAAAAGAGTGGGAAGAGCTCCGGGTAGAAGTGACAGACCTACCGAACCTGGTGATAGCTGGTTGCCTGAGAAGTGGATAAGAGTTCAGCCCCGCACACCCCCGACCAAAGACACACCCCTAAGGTCAACCCATGGGATACTTGCAGGAGTTAGTTAAAGGGGGTACAGCCCCTTTAACAAAGGACACAACCTTAACAGGAGGATAAAGATCACAATATTTAAAACAAGCTATTATAGTGGGCTTAGAAGCAGCCACCTAGACAGAAAGCGTTAAAGCTCAGACAGCATAAAGTTTATTATACCGATAGACAATCTTACTCCCCTAACAATATCAGGCTTCCCCATGCCCACATGGAAGAAATTATGCTAAAATGAGTAACAAGAAGAATGCTCTTCTCCAAGCACAAGTGTAAACCAGATCGGACAGACCACTGGAAATTAATAGAACCCAACCCAAGAGGGCACCGTGGACATTATAAAAACCAAGAAAAACCCACGACACACAATCGTTAATCCCACACAGGTGTGCTATTTTTAAAGGAAAGACTAAAAGAAGGGGAAGGAACTCGGCAAACACAAGCCTCGCCTGTTTACCAAAAACATCGCCTCCTGCAACCATTTAAGTATAGGAGGTCCAGCCTGCCCAGTGACTGCTAGTTTAACGGCCGCGGTATTTTGACCGTGCAAAGGTAGCGCAATCACTTGTCTTTTAAATAGAGACCTGTATGAATGGCTAAACGAGGGCTTAACTGTCTCCCCCTTCCAGTCAGTGAAATTGATCTATCCGTGCAGAAGCGGGTATAGACATACAAGACGAGAAGACCCTTTGGAGCTTAAGGTACAAATTTAACCACGTCAAGCAACTCAACAAAAAGCAAAAACTTAGTGGAACATAAAACTTTACCTTCGGTTGGGGCGACCGCGGAGGAAAACCTAGCCTCCGAGTGGATTGGGTCAATCCCTAAAACCAAGAGAGACATCTCTAAGCCGCAGAACATCTGACCAATAATGATCCGGCCTCACAGCCGATCAACGAACCAAGTTACCCTAGGGATAACAGCGCAATCCTCTCCCAGAGTTCATATCGACGAGGGGGTTTACGACCTCGATGTTGGATCAGGACATCCTAATGGCGCAGCCGCTATTAAGGGTTCGTTTGTTCAACGATTAAAGTCCTACGTGATCTGAGTTCAGACCGGAGTAATCCAGGTCAGTTTCTATCTGTAGCGCTACTTTTCCTAGTACGAAAGGATCGGAAAAGAGGGGCCCATGCTTAAAGCACGCCCCACCCCTAATTAATGAAAACAAATAAATTAAATAAAGGGAGGGCCAAAACCCCTGCCGCCCAAAATAAGGGCATACTGGGGTGGCAGAGCATGGTAAATTGCAAAAGGCCTAAGCCCTTTACATCAGAGGTTCAAATCCTCTCCCCAGTTTATGCTAAACACTTTAATAAACCACTTAATTAACCCCTTAGCCTATATTGTGCCCGTCCTGCTAGCAGTAGCCTTCCTCACCCTTCTTGAGCGAAAGGTTCTCGGGTATATACAACTACGAAAAGGACCTAATGTAGTAGGGCCTTACGGGCTACTACAACCCATTGCTGATGGAGTAAAACTATTTATTAAAGAGCCCGTCCGGCCCTCCACTTCATCCCCCCTCCTATTTTTAGTATCCCCCATCCTTGCACTTACCTTGGCCATAACACTATGGGCACCTATACCTATACCCTACCCCGTTATTGACCTAAATCTTGGGATTCTCTTTGTCTTAGCACTATCAAGCCTGGCCGTTTATTCCATTCTAGGATCAGGTTGAGCATCAAACTCAAAGTACGCACTTATTGGGGCCTTGCGGGCAGTAGCCCAAACAATCTCATATGAAGTGAGCCTTGGACTAATTCTCCTCTCAGTAATTATCTTCTCCGGCGGCTACACCCTACAAACATTTAATACAACCCAAGAAAGCATTTGACTATTAGCCCCTGCCTGGCCTTTAGCTGCAATATGATATATCTCTACCTTAGCTGAAACAAACCGGGCCCCTTTCGATTTGACAGAAGGAGAATCGGAGCTGGTATCAGGCTTTAACGTAGAATATGCCGGAGGACCCTTCGCCCTATTTTTCCTGGCTGAATATGCTAATATCCTTTTAATAAATACCCTATCCGCCGTTCTATTTCTAGGGGCATCACACTTCCCAGACATCCCCGAATTAACAACAATCAACCTTATAATTAAAGCTGCACTTCTATCAGTCGTTTTCTTGTGGGTCCGAGCCTCTTACCCACGTTTCCGATACGACCAGCTCATGCACCTCGTATGAAAAAATTTCCTCCCCCTGACACTCGCCCTTGTACTATGACATATTGCCCTCCCAGTCGCACTGGCCGGCCTTCCCCCGCAACTATAGTTTAAGAGCTGTGCCTGAATGCCCAAGGACCACTTTGATAGAGTGGCTAATAGGGGTTAAAGTCCCCTCAGCTCTTAGAAAGAAGGGGGTCGAACCCATGCCCAAGAGATCAAAACTCTTAGTGCTTCCTCTACACCACTTTCTAAGATGGGGTCAGCTAAACAAGCTTCCGGGCCCATACCCCGGGCATGACGGTTAAAATCCCTCCTCCATCAATGAGTCCCTATGTACTAATACTATTATTGTCCAGCCTAGGTCTAGGTACCACCCTAACTTTTGCCAGTTCCCACTGACTCTTAGCTTGAATAGGGCTAGAAATTAATACACTAGCAATCATCCCCCTAATAACACAACATCACCACCCCCGCGCAGTAGAAGCCGCTACAAAATACTTTTTAACCCAAGCAACTGCAGCAGCAGTAATTTTATTTGCGAGCACAACAAACGCCTGAATCACAGGAGAGTGGGATATTAATAATATATCAAGCCCTGTCGCCAGCACAATGGTAATTATTGCCCTAGCACTTAAGATTGGACTAGCACCCATACACTTCTGGATGCCAGAAGTACTACAAGGCCTAGACTTATTAACCGGCTTAATCTTATCGACCTGACAAAAACTAGCCCCCCTCGCCCTTATTATTCAAACAGCCCAAGCCATCGACCCGGCCCTTTTAACCTCCCTGGGACTTACATCTACCCTCGTGGGCGGATGGGGCGGACTAAACCAAACCCAGCTACGAAAAATTCTAGCCTACTCATCCATTGCACACATAGGCTGAATAATTATTGTTCTTCAATATGCCCCCCAACTAACGATCCTAGCACTAGGCACCTACATTCTTATAACCTCAGCAGCATTCCTCACCCTAAAAATGTCCTCCGCCACAAAAATCAACACCTTAGCAATAACCTGGTCAAACAGCCCTATTTTAACAGCAACCGCCGCCCTTGTTTTGCTGTCACTAGGAGGCCTTCCTCCCCTTACAGGCTTTATACCGAAATGGTTAATTCTTCAAGAACTAGCCAAACAAAACCTCCCCCTCACCGCTACAATCATGGCCCTCGCTGCCCTGCTCAGCCTGTACTTTTACCTGCGACTATGTTACGCAATAACACTCACGATCTCCCCTAACACAGCCAATTCAGCCACCCCATGACGAGCACAAACAACCCAAACTTCTTTGCCATTAACCATCTCCACCACAGCCGCCCTGGCTCTCTTACCCGCAACCCCAGCAATTCTAATATTAACCACATAAAGGATTTAGGATAACATCAGACCAAGAACCTTCAAAGCTCTAAGCAGAAGTGAAAATCTTCTAATCCTTGACTAAGGCCCACAAGAGTCTATCTCGCATTTTCTGATTGCAAATCAAATGTTTTTATTAAACTAAGGCCTTACTAGATGAGAAGGCCTCGATCCTACAAACTCTTAGTTAACAGCTAAGCGCCCAAACCAGCGGGCATTCATCTACTTTTCCCGCCTGCAGCCTCAAAAGGCGGGAAAAGCCCCGGCAGGGTATTACTCTGCGTCTTTGAATTTGCAATTCAATATGTTTTTCACCACAAGGCCTGTGATAGGAAGAGGACTCAAACCTCTGTCTTCGGGGCTACAACCCACCGCCTACCTCGGCTACCCTACCTGTGGCAATTACGCGCTGATTCTTTTCTACAAACCACAAAGACATTGGTACCCTCTATCTTGTATTTGGTGCCTGAGCCGGAATAGTCGGGACTGCCCTAAGCCTCCTGATTCGAGCCGAACTTAGCCAACCCGGATCACTTCTAGGCGATGACCAAATTTACAACGTCATCGTTACCGCCCACGCCTTCGTAATAATCTTCTTTATAGTAATGCCAGTGCTCATTGGAGGATTTGGGAACTGACTAGTCCCACTAATGATTGGGGCACCCGACATAGCATTCCCACGAATAAACAACATAAGCTTCTGACTTCTCCCCCCATCATTCTTACTCCTATTAGCCTCTTCTGGCGTAGAGGCCGGTGCTGGGACAGGCTGAACAGTCTACCCCCCACTTGCGGGCAACCTTGCCCACGCCGGGGCATCCGTAGATCTTACAATCTTTTCACTTCACCTAGCAGGTGTGTCATCAATTTTAGGGGCTATTAACTTCATCACTACCACCATCAACATGAAACCCCCAGCTATCTCTCAATATCAAACACCCCTGTTCGTATGGGCTGTGCTTGTAACAGCCGTTCTTCTTCTCCTATCGCTGCCTGTCCTAGCCGCTGGGATTACAATGCTTCTTACAGACCGAAACCTAAATACCACATTCTTTGACCCGGCAGGGGGAGGAGACCCAATCCTATACCAACACCTATTCTGATTCTTTGGGCACCCAGAAGTCTATATTCTTATTTTACCCGGCTTCGGCATTATTTCACACATTGTGGCCTATTACGCCCGCAAAAAAGAACCGTTCGGCTACATGGGAATAGTCTGAGCCATGATGGCCATCGGCCTGCTTGGCTTTATTGTGTGGGCACATCACATGTTTACTGTCGGAATGGACGTAGACACCCGTGCCTACTTCACCTCCGCAACAATAATCATTGCCATTCCAACCGGTGTTAAAGTATTTAGTTGACTCGCCACACTACATGGGGGCTCTATTAAATGAGATACCCCCATGTTGTGGGCCCTAGGATTTATTTTCCTCTTCACAGTTGGAGGGCTAACAGGAATCGTATTAGCTAACTCTTCATTAGACATTGTTCTTCATGACACATACTATGTAGTAGCACACTTCCACTATGTATTATCAATGGGTGCCGTATTCGCTATTATAGCAGCCTTTGTTCACTGATTCCCACTATTCTCAGGCTACACACTGAATGACACTTGAGCAAAAATCCACTTTGGCGTAATATTTATTGGTGTAAACTTAACCTTCTTCCCACAACACTTCCTAGGCCTAGCCGGAATACCACGACGATATTCTGACTACCCTGACGCCTATGCTCTATGAAATACTGTCTCATCTATCGGATCACTCATCTCCCTGGTTGCAGTAATTATGTTCTTATTTATCTTATGAGAAGCCTTCGCCGCCAAACGAGAAGTCTCCTCAGTAGAATTAACTACAACAAACGTAGAATGACTTCATGGCTGCCCTCCACCATACCACACATTTGAAGAACCGGCCTTTGTACGAGTTCAATCAAACTAACGAGAAAGGAAGGAATTGAACCCCCGTGTACTGGTTTCAAGCCAGTCACATAACCACTCTGTCACTTTCTTCTAAAGACATTAGTAAAATGTAGATTACACCACCTTGTCAAGGTGGTATTACAGGTTAAACCCCTGTATGTCTTAAGCTTATGGCACACCCGACACAATTAGGATTCCAAGACGCAGCATCACCTGTTATAGAAGAACTTCTTCACTTCCACGACCACGCCCTAATAGTTGTATTCCTGATTAGTACCTTCGTACTTTACATTATTCTTGCAATAGTTTCAACCAAGCTCACAGACAAATACACCTTAGACTCTCAAGAAATCGAAATCGTATGGACCGTTTTACCAGCTGTAATCCTAGTCCTAATTGCCCTCCCATCCCTTCGAATTTTATATCTTATAGACGAAATTAATGACCCCCACTTAACAATTAAAGCCATAGGACATCAATGATACTGAAGCTACGAGTACACAGACTACGAAGACTTGGGCTTCGACTCATATATAATCCCCACACAAGACCTTGCACCGGGCCAATTTCGACTACTGGAAACAGACCACCGAATAGTAATTCCAATAGAGTCGCCAATTCGAGTACTAGTATCCGCTGAAGACGTACTTCATTCCTGAGCCGTCCCATCTTTAGGTGTAAAAATAGACGCCGTGCCCGGACGACTAAACCAAACCGCCTTCATCGCCTCACGGCCAGGGGTATTCTACGGACAGTGCTCTGAAATCTGCGGCGCTAATCACAGCTTTATGCCTATTGTAGTTGAGGCCGTTCCACTAGAACACTTTGAAAGCTGATCCTCACTAATACTAGAAGACGCTTCACTAGAAAGCTAATTACTGGACAAAGCGTTGGCCTTTTAAGCCAAAGTTTGGTGCCTACCGACCACCTCTAGTGAGATGCCTCAACTAAACCCCAGCCCCTGATTTGCCATTCTAGTATTCTCGTGAATCATTTTCCTCACCATTATCCCAACAAAAATCTTAAACCACACAACACCGAATGAACCCGCCCCAACAAGCGAAGAAAAACACAAAACTGAGTCCTGAAACTGACCATGATAACAAGCTTCTTTGATCAATTTGCAAGCCCTTCGTTCCTTGGTATTCCACTTATTGCCATCGCAATCGCACTACCATGAGTTTTATTTCCAACCCCATCCTCTCGGTGATTAAACAACCGACTTATTACCCTTCAAACTTGATTTATTAACCGCTTTATTAACCAACTCCTACTTCCCTTAAATGTAGGGGGACACAAATGAGCCCTTTTATTTGCTTCCTTAATGGTATTTCTTATGTCAATTAACATACTTGGCTTTCTCCCATATACCTTCACCCCCACCACCCAACTGTCATTAAACATAGGACTTGCTGTGCCCCTCTGACTTGCCACAGTAATCATTGGCATGCGTAACCAACCAACAGCAGCTCTAGGACACCTTCTGCCAGAAGGAACGCCCGTTCTATTAATTCCTGTACTCATCATTATCGAGACAATTAGCCTATTTATCCGTCCCCTTGCCCTCGGAGTGCGGCTTACAGCCAATTTAACCGCAGGCCACCTGCTAATCCAACTCATCGCCACAGCCATTTTTGTACTTCTTCCCCTTATGCCGACAGTGGCTATTTTAACCGCCGCCGTCCTCTTCCTGCTCACACTTCTAGAAGTTGCAGTCGCAATAATTCAAGCTTATGTATTTGTACTCCTTCTAAGCCTCTACCTGCAAGAAAACGTCTAATGGCACACCAAGCACACGCATTTCACATAGTTGATCCCAGCCCCTGACCCCTAACCGGAGCCGTAGGTGCTCTACTAATAACATCCGGCCTAGCAATCTGATTCCACTTCCACTCAGTAACGCTAATAACCCTCGGACTCATTCTTTTACTTCTGACTATACTTCAATGATGACGGGATATTATTCGAGAAGGAACCTTCCAAGGCCATCATACGCCCCCTGTACAAAAAGGCCTACGCTACGGTATAATTTTATTTATTACCTCTGAAGTTTTCTTCTTTCTTGGATTTTTCTGAGCCTTCTACCACTCAAGCTTAGCACCAACACCTGAACTAGGAGGATGCTGACCACCCACAGGAATTACTGCACTAGACCCATTTGAAGTCCCCGTGCTTAACACAGCAGTACTACTAGCATCTGGAGTAACAGTAACATGGGCCCACCACAGCATTATGGAGGGTGAGCGAAAACAGGCCATTCAATCCCTCGCACTTACAATTCTATTAGGGGTATACTTTACCGCCCTACAAGCCATAGAATACTACGAAGCCCCTTTTACAATTGCAGATGGAGTCTATGGTTCTACATTTTTTGTGGCCACAGGATTTCACGGCCTACATGTAATTATTGGCTCAACCTTCTTAGCTGTTTGTTTGCTTCGCCAAATCCAGTACCACTTTACGTCTCAACACCACTTCGGCTTTGAAGCAGCTGCCTGATACTGACACTTCGTTGATGTAGTTTGACTATTCCTTTACGTATCCATCTACTGATGAGGCTCATATCTTTCTAGTATAAAGTTAGAACAAGTGACTTCCAATCACTTAGTCTTGGTTAAACCCCAGGGAAAGATAATGAATCTAGTCATAACCATCTTTACTATTACAGTGGCCCTGTCCTCAATTCTAGCCATCGTCTCCTTCTGACTACCACAAATAAACCCAGATGCAGAAAAATTATCCCCCTACGAATGCGGATTCGACCCCCTAGGCTCTGCCCGACTACCATTCTCCTTACGATTCTTCTTAGTCGCTATTCTATTCCTTTTATTTGACCTAGAGATTGCCCTTCTTCTCCCGCTACCCTGAGGAGACCAACTACACAACCCCGCAGGAACACTCTTCTGAGCAACCACAGTTCTTATTCTACTAACCCTCGGACTAATCTATGAATGAACCCAAGGAGGATTAGAATGAGCAGAATAGGGAGTTAGTCCAAAACAAGACCTCTGATTTCGGCTCAGAAGATTGTGGTTTAAGTCCACGACCCCCTTATGACACCGACTCAGTTCAGTTTCAGCTCAGCATTTATTCTGGGGTTGGCGGGCCTGGCATTCCACCGCACCCACCTGCTATCCGCACTCCTATGCCTGGAGGGCATAATACTGTCCCTATTTATTGCACTAGCCTTATGAGCGCTACAGTTTGAATCCACAAGTTTCTCTACTGCCCCCATACTTTTGTTAGCCTTCTCCGCTTGTGAGGCGAGCACAGGCCTTGCACTCTTAGTAGCCACAGCCCGAACTCATGGCACCGACCGCCTACAAAACCTTAATTTACTACAATGCTAAAAGTACTAACCCCAACAATCATGCTACTTCCAACAATCTGACTGGTTTCCCCAAAATGATTATGAACCACCACAACCCACCACAGCTTCTTAATTGCACTAATTAGCCTTACATGAATAAAATGGTCATCAGAGACCGGCTGAACCATAATTAGCCCGTATATGGGCACAGACCCCTTATCCACCCCCCTTCTAGTACTTACATGTTGGCTCTTACCATTAATAATCCTGGCCAGCCAAAACCACATTAACACTGAACCCTTAAACCGACAACGCCTTTACCTTACCCTTCTCACCTTGCTACAAACCCTCCTAATCATAGCATTCAGCGCCACAGAGATTATTATGTTTTACATTATATTCGAAGCCACACTAATTCCGACCCTAATAATTATTACTCGATGAGGTAATCAGACAGAACGACTAAATGCGGGAGTCTATTTCCTATTCTATACCCTAGCCGGCTCCTTACCCCTTTTAGTCGCCCTACTTTTACTTCAAGATTCCACAGGAACTCTTTCCATAATTATTATGCAATATTCTCAACCTATCCTAACAAACACCTGAGGCTGCAAGATCTGGTGGGCCGGCTGCCTAATCGCATTTCTAGTTAAAATACCACTATATGGCGTACACCTCTGACTCCCCAAAGCACACGTAGAAGCCCCCGTCGCAGGCTCCATAGTACTAGCCGCAGTGCTACTAAAACTAGGAGGATACGGCATAATACGAATTATAGTAACATTAGAACCGCTTTCGAAAGAACTACTTTACCCGTTTATTATTTTGGCCCTCTGAGGTATTATCATAACCGGATCCATCTGCTTACGACAAACAGACCTTAAGTCATTAATTGCTTACTCGTCAGTGAGCCATATGGGGCTTGTAGCAGGGGGCATTCTAATCCAAACCCCGTGGGGGTTCTCAGGCGCAATTATTTTAATAATTGCCCACGGCCTAGTCTCCTCTATACTATTTTGTTTGGCTAATACAGCTTACGAACGAACTCATAGCCGAACCATAATTCTTGCCCGAGGACTACAAATAATTTTCCCCTTAACTGCAACCTGGTGATTCATTGCCAACCTAGCTAATTTAGCACTACCCCCCCTTCCTAACCTTATGGGTGAGCTTCTAATTGTAGCAGCTTTATATAACTGATCCCCATGAACCCTCGTACTCACAGGAGCGGGCATTTTAATTACGGCCGGCTACTCCTTATACATATTCTTAATGTCTCAACGAGGCCCTACACCCAACCACATTAAAAAACTTCCCCCATTCCACACCCGGGAACACCTACTCATGCTCCTCCACCTAACCCCCGTTATCTTCCTTGCACTAAAACCAGAACTTATGTGAGGCTGATGCTACTAGTAAGTATAGTTTAACTAAAATATTAGATTGTGATTCTAAAGACAGAGGTTAAAATCCTTTTACTCACCAAGAAAGTATGGAACTATGGTGAGCACTGCTAACGCTCACCCCCGCGGTTAAACTCCGCGGCTTTCTTGCTTGTGAAGGATAACAGCTCATCCGTTGGTCTTAGGAACCAAAAACTCTTGGTGCAAATCCAAGTGGAAGCTATGAACTTGACAACACTAATTATGTCTTCCTCACTTATCTTAGTAATTACAATCCTTATTATCCCTCTACTAATAACGCTAAGCCCAAAACCCCGGGGCCCAGAATGGGCGAATACACACGTAAAAACCGCTGTCAGCACCGCATTTTTTATTAGCCTTCTTCCCCTCGTAATTTTCTTAGACCAAGGAATAGAGAGCATTACAACAAACTGACACTGAATAAACACACACACATTTGACACGAACCTTAGTTTTAAATTTGATCACTACTCCCTTATCTTCACACCCATTGCTCTTTATGTTACCTGATCTATCCTAGAATTTGCACTCTGGTATATACACTCCGACCCCAACATCACTCGGTTCTTTAAATATCTCCTGCTATTCTTAGTGGCTATAATTACTCTAGTCACCGCTAATAATATATTTCAGCTGTTCATTGGCTGAGAAGGGGTTGGCATTATATCCTTTCTTCTAATCGGATGATGATACGGACGAGCAGATGCTAATACAGCAGCCCTCCAGGCTGTAATTTATAATCGAGCAGGAGACATTGGGCTAGTCCTAAGCATAGCTTGATTAGCAATAAACCTGAACTCCTGGGAAATTCAACAAATCTTTTTTCTGTCAAAAGACTTCGATATAACAGTTCCACTGATGGGGCTGATCCTCGCAGCAACTGGGAAATCAGCCCAATTCGGGCTGCACCCTTGACTCCCTTCTGCCATGGAGGGCCCTACGCCAGTATCTGCCCTACTCCACTCCAGCACTATGGTCGTAGCCGGAATTTTCCTACTAATTCGCCTTCACCCACTAATAGAAAACAACGAAACCGCACTGACCATTTGCCTGTGCCTAGGCGCCCTCACCACCCTATTTACAGCTACCTGCGCTCTGACCCAAAATGATATTAAAAAAATTGTAGCTTTTTCAACATCTAGCCAACTAGGCCTAATGATAGTCACAATTGGCCTTAACCAGCCGCAACTAGCATTCCTCCACATCTGCACCCACGCTTTCTTTAAAGCCATACTATTCCTATGCTCCGGATCAATTATCCACAGCCTAAACGACGAGCAAGACATCCGAAAAATAGGAGGCCTCCACCGCTTAATGCCCGCTACCTCAACTTACCTAACAATTGGAAGCCTAGCACTCACAGGTACCCCTTTCCTTGCCGGCTTTTTCTCAAAAGACGCTATTATTGAGGCCCTAAACACCTCTAACCTTAACGCCTGGGCCCTGACTCTTACACTTATTGCCACGTCATTCACTGCAGTCTACAGCTTCCGAGTAGTATTCTTCGTAACTATAGGATCCCCGCGGTTCCTGCCACTATCCCCAATTAACGAAAATAACCCGCTAGTAATTAATCCCATCAAGCGACTCGCCTGAGGAAGTATCATTGCAGGGCTCATTATTACGGCTAACTTCTTACCATCAAAAACCCCAACCATAACAATACCACTAACGCTAAAAATAGCCGCTCTCATGGTCACCATCGTAGGGCTCTTAGTAGCCCTAGAGCTTACAGCTATAACCAACAAACAATTTAAAACAACCCCAACAATCCACCCACACAACTTCTCAAACATGCTAGGGTACTTCCCCGCGATAGTCCACCGGCTGTTCCCAAAACTTAACCTAACCCTGGGGCAATCAGTTGCCACTAAACTAGACCAAACATGGTTCGAGACATCCGGGCCAAAAGGGCTTTCCTTAACCCAAATAATAATATCAAAAATAATAAGCGATATTCAACAAGGAATAATTAAAACATACCTAACTATCTTCTTATTAACCCTAACATTAGCCGTCCTCCTAGTAATTATCTAAACTGCCCGTAGACTACCACGACTCAGCCCTCGAGTTAATTCCAACACCACAAGCAACGTTAAAAGCAACACCCAAGCACTAATTACCAGCATCGCACCACCGAAAGAATACATTACAGCCACCCCCCCAACATCTCCCCGCAACACGGAAAACTCTTTAAGCCCATCAATAACCGCTCAAGAACCCTCATACCACCCCCCTCAGAACATCCCCCCCATAAAAACTACTCCCAACACATAAACTAGAACATAGCCGGTTACAGAACGACTCCCTCAAGCCTCAGGAAAAGGCTCAGCAGCCAAAGCTGCCGAATAGGCAAATACTACAAGCATTCCCCCCAGATAAACTAAAAAAAGAACCAAAGACAAAAAAGACCCCCCACTCCCAACTAAAATCCCACACCCAACGCCCGCCGCCACTACTAACCCCAACGCCGCAAAATAAGGGGTTGGGTTAGAAGCAACAGCAATCAAGCCCACAATCAAAGCCACTAATATCATAAACACAAAATAGGTCATAATTCCCGCTCGGACTTCAACCGAGACCGATGACTTGAAGAACCACCGTTGTAATTCAACTACAAGAACACTAATGGCAAGCCTACGAAAGACTCACCCCCTAATAAAAATTGCTAATGACGCACTAATTGACCTACCAACACCAGTTAATATTTCAGCATGATGAAATTTTGGCTCTCTCCTGGGCCTATGCTTAATCGCACAAATTCTGACAGGACTATTCCTAGCCATGCACTACACCTCAGACATCTCAACCGCATTCTCATCAGTAGCCCACATCTGTCGAGATGTAAACTATGGATGACTCATCCGAAACCTACACGCCAACGGAGCATCCTTCTTCTTTATCTGCATTTATATGCATGTTGCCCGAGGCCTTTATTACGGGTCCTACCTCTACAAAGAAACCTGAAACATTGGAGTAGTCCTTCTCCTGCTTGTAATAATAACAGCCTTCGTCGGATACGTTCTCCCATGAGGCCAAATGTCCTTTTGAGGGGCCACAGTAATTACAAACCTTCTCTCAGCAGTTCCTTATGTGGGAGACATGCTCGTCCAATGAATCTGAGGTGGCTTTTCAGTAGACAACGCAACACTAACCCGATTCTTCGCCTTCCACTTCCTCCTGCCATTCATTATTGCTGCCGCAACCCTTATTCACCTTTTATTTTTACACGAAACGGGATCAAACAACCCGGCCGGCCTAAATTCCGATGCAGATAAAATCTCCTTTCACCCATACTTCTCCTATAAAGACCTCCTAGGCTTTGTATTGATGCTACTAGCCCTGACATCCCTAGCACTATTCTCCCCTAACCTGCTAGGAGACCCAGACAACTTCACACCCGCCAACCCAATAGTCACTCCACCACACATTAAACCGGAGTGGTACTTTTTATTTGCCTACGCCATTCTACGTTCGATCCCAAATAAGCTAGGAGGTGTCCTCGCCCTCCTATTCTCCATCCTAATCCTCATAGTAGTCCCAATTCTACACACCTCGAAACAACGAGGCCTAACATTCCGACCCTTCACCCAGTTCTTATTTTGAACTCTCGTGGCGGACATGCTTATTTTAACATGAATCGGAGGCATGCCCGTAGAACACCCATACGTCATCATCGGCCAAATTGCGTCCATCCTATACTTTGCCTTATTCCTCATTCTCATCCCACTAACAGGATGACTAGAAAATAAAGCATTAAAATGAGCTTGCCCTAGTAGCTTAGTCTAAAAGCATCGGTCTTGTAATCCGAAGATCGGAGGTTAAATTCCTCCCTAGCGCCCAGAAGAAGGAGATTCTAACTCCTACCCCTGGCACCCAAAGCCAGAATTCTAAATTAAACTATCTTCTGATAGTAACATGTATGGCTTAGTACATTATATGTATAATATTACATAATGTAATAGTACCCATATATGTATTATCACCATTCATTTATTTTAACCCCAAAGCAAGTACTAACGTCCAAGACGTACATAAAGTAAATTATTAAAATTCAGAAATAATTTATTTTAACATGGAAAATAGATTTATCCCCTAACAATGGAACTCACAATTTTCCTTGAAATAACTCAACTAACATTTATTTTAAATTAATTAATGTAGTAAGAGACCACCAACCGGTCCACTTAAGGCATATTCTGCATGATAGAATCAGGGACACAATAAGGGGAGGATGGTATACTGTGAATTATTCCTTGTATCTGGTTTAAAATCTCATGTACAGAATTGTGAAGACCCCCACTTATTAAATTTTACTGGCATATGGTTACTGGTGTAATTACATACTCCTCGTTACCCAACATGCCGGGCATTCTTTTAAATGCATAGGGTTCCTTTTTTAGGTTTCTTTTCACTTTGCATCTCAGAGTGCAAGCACAAATAATTACTTAAGGTTGAACATTTTCTCTGCTTAAGTTAAAGTAGGTTAATTATTAAATGACATAACTCAAGAATTACATATTAATATCTCAAGTGCATAACATATCCATTACTTCTTCAACTTACTTTTATATATGCCCCCTTTGGTTTTTGCGCGACAAACCCCCCTACCCCCTTCGCTCACCGATTCCTGTTATCCTTGTCAAACCCCTAAACCAAGGAAGGCTTGAGAACGTGCCGGCTAACAAGTTGAAATTTGGGCTAGCCATTTGCGTTGTGTATATATATATGCACATTGCGTTAACGCATCGCATAATTTTCCCAAATTTTAGCCTTACAAGCCCTACTAAAAATTTGTGTAAAATTTCAATCCTAAAAAATTAAATATTCCATAGC